CCCATGGATCTTTAGGATTGGTGTATTCTTTTCTATTCTTTAGTTTCCGATCATGCATCGAGTCAAGTATTCCAATTTCTTCTACCCATCCTGTATTTTGTCCTTTTCGTTCCGTGTTGGAATAGAAACGGATTCCATTAGTAATAAACGATATTAAAAAAAAAAAAACGATTCATAAGATCATAAGAGAAAAGCAAGATTTCTTTCTTTTTTATTCGAATTTGACACAAGATGAAGGAAATCCCTATTTAGTTAGATTTCTAAGTTGAAAACTCTATTAAATATTTATGGAATTTTATTCAGAAATAGTATCATACATACTAATAAGAATTCATACTAATCAAAATGGATAATAATATTCCATCATAACTCTCATATCCTCCATAGTTATAGGGCAGTAAGACTCCAGGTTCTCACAAACAAAAAAAAGAGAATCATTATTTTCTCACTCCTCATTTTAGTGGTTAATCATCCTGGTACTTGTGATTAGATCCATATGCTTATTCTGATATGAAATGAAATATTCAAATGATTTTTCATCGAATGACTATTCATCTATTGTATTTTCATGGAAATAGGGACAAGAAGATTCTATGAAAAAATGGTGGTTCAATTCGACGTTGTCTAAAGGGAAATTCGAATACAGGCGTGGTCTAAGTAAATCAATCGCAAGGTTTGGTCCTCCTATTGAAAATACCGGTGTAAGCGAAGATCCGGTTAGAACTGATACAGATAAAAATATTCATAGTTGGAGTGAGAGTTCTAGTTACAGTAATGTTGATCCTTTAGTGGGTGTCAGGGACATTCGGAATTTGATCTCTGATGACACCTTTTTAGTTAGCGATAGTAATAGGGATATTTATTCTATCTATTTTGATATTCAAAATAAAATTTTTGAGATTGACAATGATCCCTCTTTCCTGAGTGAACTAGAGAGTTCTTTTTTTTATTATTGGAATTTGATTTCTCTTTGGAATACTCACATTAATAGTTGCATTGACTCTTATCTTCGTTCTCAAATCTGTATTGAGGCCCCCATTTTAAGTGGTAGTGACAATTCCTGCGAGAGCTACATTTATAGTTACATTTGGGGTGAAAGTGAAAATAGTAATGAGGGGGGCTGCTCCAATATAAGAACTTTCGAGAATACTATTGATTTCAATATAACAGAAAATGCAACGAATTCCGATTTCGATACAGATTTCGATACAGATTCCGATTTCGATACAGATTTCGATACAGATTTAGATCCTAATTACAATTTCGACCCTAATTCCGATACCGATTTCGATACCGATTCCGATACTCATTCCGATACCGATTCGGATACAGAAAATTCGACTCATTCCGATACTCATTCCGATACCAAGTCGACTCGAAAATTGAAATATAGGCATTTATGGGTTCAATGCGAACATTGTTATGGATTAAATTATAAAAAATTTTTTAAGTCCAAAATGAATATTTGTGAACAATGTGGAGCTCATTTGAAAATGCATAGTTCAGATCGAATCGACCTTTTGCTTGATCCAGACACTTGGGCTCCTATGAATGAAGGCCTGGTTTCTCTGGATCCTATTGAATTTCATTCGGAGGAAGACCCTTATAAAGATCGTATTGCTTCTTATCAAAGAGAGACAGGATTATCCGAAGCTGTTCAAACGGGCACAGGTCAACTAAACGGTATTCCCGTAGCAATTGGAATTATGGATTTTCAGTTTATGGGGGGTAGTATGGGATCCGTAGTCGGCGAGAGAATCACCCGTTTGATCGAGTATGCTACCAATCAATTTTTACCTCTTATTCTAGTGTGTGCTTCCGGAGGGGCACGTATGCAAGAAGGGAGTTTGAGCTTGATGCAAATGGCTAAAATATCTTCTGCTTTATATGATTATCAATCAAATAAAAAGTTATTCTATATATCTATCCTTACATCTCCCACGACGGGTGGTGTGACGGCTAGCTTTGGGATGTTGGGGGATATCATTATTGCAGAACCTGATGCCTACATTGCATTCGCAGGTAAAAGAGTAATTGAACAAACATTGAATATTGAAGTACCTGAAGGTTCACAAACGGCTGAATATTTATTCGATAAGGGCTTATTCGATCCAATTGTACCACGCAATCTTTTAAAGGGTGTTTTGAGTGAGTTATTGAATTTTCACGGTTTTGTTCCTTTGAATTTGCAAGTAATGAATATTCATAATTAATATTTATTTCGGTAGAGCCCTAAATGAAATTTGTTTATTTGTAGTGAAGAAATAGTGAGTTTATCTGAATCAAAGTAAAATAATTTGTCAATTGTAGAAAGAATCGTGCGGACAATTTTTTTTATATCCATATTCCTGATTACTAATCAGGAACCCCCTATGAGCAAGACGAAAAAAAAAAAAGCATCCTTATGCAATGCGCAGCGCAATTCCAATTAGTCAAATAAATTTTATTTTTCCTTCTTGTATAGAAAAGAAGGAGTATCTTTCTACTATATCTCCCGAGAAATCTTTAGTTTGACTAAGAATCCACGTTGTTGAATCGAATCCTAATGAATCTTTCGGGAATTTGTTTCTAAGAAATAGAAAATCAAAACGGAAATAAAAATGAGAATTCAAATTTAACGACAAGAATGGATTATCATAGATCTATTTTTGTATTTCATGTAGAAAGATGAAGATGAATAAGTCTCATTTATTAAATTATACACTCCTTGCACTTATTTATTATATATACTCACTTAGATATACTTAGTATAATTATATACGAATTATAATTATTATAAGATATCTTTATAACAATAACAGGTACAAATATTCCATCGAGGTACCCCATTCTATGACAGACTTCCCCTCTATTTTTGTGCCTTTAGTGGGCCTAGTATTTCCGGCAATTGCAATGGCTTCTTTATCTCTTCATGTTGAAAACAACAAGATTGTTTAGATCCAATGGGTCCGAACCTGATCTATTCTTTTCAATTAAGAAAGACTTCGATATAGATAATACAGATATCTCTTTAATATAGTAGGGTAATGCGGCTTCTTGCGAACAGAAATGAAGGATTTCTTTTGTATGGCTAAATATATGATATGGATAAATGAGTTATGGCTATTTTCATCGGAATCGGGACGGATAGCTGAAATAGAAAGTCAATCTATCTATATGTAGATATATCCATAGGAGATCATAGAAATTGGATGTTATTATTTTAGCCCTAAGCAATTCGATGAATTACTTCGCAAGGGGTACATCAGAATGGCGCTAGTTGATGAGAGTTACTTCGGAAACAAAAAAAGCAAAGTCAAATCCATTTGGACTATTTTCTAAATTCCAATAAAATGCAACCGGATCTAGTATGAGTTGGCGATCAGAACATATATGGATAGAACTTATAGTGGGGTCTCGGAAAATAAGTAATTTCGTCTGGGCCTTTATCCTTTTTTTAGGTTCATTAGGATTCGTATTGGTTGGAACTTCCAGTTATCTCGGTAAGAATTTGATATCTTTAGTTTCCTCTCAGCAAATCCAGTTTTTTCCACAGGGGATCGTGATGTCTTTCTACGGAATAGCGGGTCTCTTTATTAGTTCTTATTTGTGGTGCACAATTTCGTGGAATGTGGGTAGTGGCTATGATCGATTCGATAGAAAAGAAGGAATAGTGTGTATTTTTCGTTGGGGATTCCCTGGAAAAAATCGTCGTATCTTCCTACGATTCCGTATGAAAGATATTCAATCCATCAGAATTGAAGTTAAAGAGGGTATTTATGCTCGGCGTGTCCTTTATATGGAAATAAAAGGGCAGGGGGCCATTCCCTTGACGCGTAGTGATGATAATTTGACTCCGCGAGAAATTGAGCAAAAAGCTGCCGAATTGGCCTATTTCTTGCGCGTACCAATTGAAGTTTTTTGAAATTTACTTGAACTGAAGAATAAACTCTTTCTCCGCAGTAGGGAAACAATTCAAGAATTCTCTTTTTTGCTCTAGCATAGCTTAAAGTTTTTTCAAAACGTGCATTCGAGCGAAAGTAGACGTATGCGGAACAGCGAGAAAAAAAAACTTTTCTTGTTCGAAAATCATTAAAAAAAAAGTAACAAATCGAAATAATGGGTTCATCTAGCATATCAAAACATTTCGGAATAAAGAATTGATCCTCTTATTTTCAATATGAATTAATTGATACGTTAGATACATATAGATCTTGTAAATTCTCTCTCTTTTTTTTTTGTCAATCGAGCTTTCTTTTTTTTTTTTTTCTTTCTTTTGTGTTTTTTAATCATGAAAGGGTTGGATTTCTTCTAACGAGAACATTTATGTATTAGTTTTCCACTCATTTGTGATCAAAACAATATTCTTCAAAAATCAATTTCCATTTTTCCTAGATTATTACTGTGGGTAACCGACGCATTTTTTTTTTTTTCGAAATGGGATTTTTTCTATTTTGATCGAAAGGGGATTCCTTTGGCTCGAAATCAAAATAATATTCATTACTTGACGTGGGTGGTTCTTTCTGGGATTCATTGAAAAAGCTTCGAATCTTATCAATTGAGGTATCTGGAAACAATATTTTAAAAATGATTTCGTCGTTCGAAGTGGGCTCTTATTCTATTTCTGTATTCTTTCTAGATTCAAGTACTAACCGCCGAATTACAAAAAAAAAGTGGGGAATAGATTCATAGGCTCGCGGCCTTGTAATAGAACTTATGGTTGATAGAAAAAGATTAGAGCGCAGAGATTCGTCGAAGGGGGTGGGTTCATTAACAAGTCAAATTCAAAGATGAAAAAATGGCAAAAAAAAAAGCATTTCTTCCGCTTCTATATCTTACATCTATAGTCTTTTTTCCCTGGTCGATCTCCCTCTTATTTAATAAAGGTCTTGAATCTTGGGTTACTAATTGGTGGAATACTAGGCAATCGGAAACTTTTTTGACTGATATGCAAGAAAAGAGTATTCTAGACAAATTCATAGAATTAGAAGAACTCTTACTCTTGGACGAAATGATAAACGAATACCCGGAAGCACATCTACAAACACTTCGTATAGGAATCCACAAAGAAATGGTCCACTTGATCAAGATGCGCAATGAGGATCATATCCATACAATTTTGCACTTATCGACAAATATAATCTGTTTCATTATTTTTCGGGGTTATTCTATTCTGGGTAATAAAGAACTTCTCATTCTAAACTCTTGGATGCAAGAATTCCTATATAACTTAAGTGACACAATAAAAGCTTTTTCTATTCTTTTATTAACTGATTTATGTATCGGATTCCACTCGCCCCATGGTTGGGAACTAATGATTGCTTATGTCTACAAAGATTTTGGATTTGCTCATAATGATCAAATTATATCTGGTCTTGTTTCTACTTTTCCAGTCATTCTAGATACAATTTTCAAATATTGGATTTTTCGTTATTTAAATCGTGTATCACCATCACTTGTAGTGATTTATCATTCAATGAATGACTGATAATATTTTACATAAGCAAAACGTTTCAAGACGGACTTACCCTTTCGACCCGTACGAGGATTTCTCCTACTCCAATATTCCAGTAAAATTATTTCAGTAAATAGCAGAATTGCAGAATTGTGGATAGGGACTATACAAGCAACCCACCTAATCTTATTGTAGAAATTTTCGGGATCAATCATTGGACCATGCAAATGAAAAATACCTTTTCTTGGATAAAGAAAGAGATTACTCGATCTATTTCCCTATCACTGATGATATATATCATAACTCGGACATCCATTTCAAACGCATATCCCATTTTTGCACAACAGGGTTATGAAAATCCACGAGAAGCGACTGGACGTATTGTATGTGCGAATTGCCATTTAGCTAATAAGCCCGTGGATATTGAGGTTCCACAAGCGGTACTTCCGGATACTGTGTTTGAAGCAGTTGTTAGAATTCCTTATGATAGGCAAGTAAAACAAGTTCTTGCTAATGGTAAAAAAGGGGGTTTGAATGTGGGCGCTGTTCTTATTTTACCCGAGGGGTTTGAATTAGCCCCCCCCGATCGTATTTCACCCGAGATGAAAGAAAGGATAGGCAATCCGTCTTTTCAGAGCTATCGCCCCACTAAAAAAAATATTCTTGTTATAGGTCCCGTTCCCGGCCAGAAATATAGTGAAATAACCTTTCCTATTCTTTCTCCGGACCCCGCTACTAATAAAGATGCTCACTTCTTAAAATACCCCATATATGTCGGCGGAAATAGAGGAAGGGGACAGATTTATCCCGACGGGAGCAAGAGTAACAATACAGTTTATAATGCTACAGCCGCTGGGATAGTAAGTAAAATAATACGAAAAGAAAAAGGGGGGTATGAGATAACCATAACAGATGCCTCGGATGGGCGTCAAGTGGTTGATATAATCCCCTCAGGACCCGAACTTCTTGTTTCAGAGGGCGAATCTATCAAACTTGATCAGCCATTAACGAGTAATCCTAATGTGGGTGGGTTTGGGCAAGGGGATGCAGAAGTAGTACTTCAAGATCCATTACGTGTCCAAGGCCTTTTGTTCTTCTTGGCATCTGTTATTTTGGCACAAATCTTTTTGGTTCTTAAGAAGAAACAGTTTGAGAAGGTTCAATTGTCTGAAATGAATTTCTAGATTCGCGAATTTATCAGCATTAAGTTCGTAAAAAGAATAAAACTCTTGTTGGCAGTTAAGTTATGTATGATCAAAAAAATGATGAGCAACTTTCTTCTTCTTTATATTCTTTTTCTACCCGGGGTCGGTAATTAGTTGTACCGCATTCCTAGTCATAGTAGATTATGAAGAATACCATTTGAATTTATCCCTTCTTTTTTTTTTTTTCAAGACAAATCAAATTGGAGCTGCACGACTATGTCATTATTGTCAGATTCAAATGCCATAGAATGTATCAATAGTTTTCTATTCTTTCTAAGAAAACCAAATCGAAAATTCCACGGGATACTAACCATAAGATAAGCACGGGAAGAATTTAAAGCAAAGCATTATTCGTCTTCTTAGTCTTTGACACAAGAAAGGAATGGGTAAAGTTCCTTTCTTGTGTCGGCATAATACTCGTTTTTGATCCTCAAAAATGACTATACTGGTCTTACCAATCACTGTTCTTTGGTTCCGCTTTTTACAGGTTTATCAGAACCTTTTTTCGATCTAAATATTTATTACGTATTTCATTTAATGAATATAAAAAATGAATATAAAAAAAAGTAGTGAACAAACAAAAAAGGAAGGAAAGGCAAATTTTTTCAGAAAATAGAACTTATTTGATGAGCTACTAAATGAAATCGCGCTAAATAGGGTAAGGGTCTCTCAGAAAGGAATTCTATGATTGGCATTCAGGAAAACGAAATTGAGCAATTCCTTCGTGCTTCTTACTTTAAAAGTTTCTATCGAGACTATTATCAAGTAAGAGATGTTTTAAATCAATTAATAAAGTTTTCAAAAATCATTCTTTTTTCATAAAAAAATGAAAGGAAGTTTTTAAAACATTGGGGAAGGTGA